CTCCTCGGTCAGAATAGGCGAGCAAATTCCTTCCATTAGAACCGTACTTGAGAGTTTCCTACCTCATACGGCTCAGCAGTCAATTCTTTTGGTGTCCCATTTTTTTCTCGAGTTAACCAAAAAAGGTTAATTCGATGAGTTTCAAACTTTAATTTTGATTAATAAAAACAATCCGTTTTATCTTTTCTCCCACCTTCAGAAGAATAAAGTGTAGGCATTCTACTATCGTTATAATTTTCTGAAAGGTAACTATCTCGGTTTTATCTATATATAGAATCTTTGAAAAAGACCTTCCCTCATAAGAAAGACTTACTATCTTTGGGATCTGATACTACACCGCTGCTCAATACTTTAGGGGATCGACTCAGTTACATAAGTTGATTCCTAACTTATGTCTCATATTCATATTATGAGATAAGTAAGCAGTTCTTATTGTATCGGCCAAAAATCGCGCTAATTGATCTTTACGATGCTTCCTCTATCAATTAGATCTGTTATCCATAGAAGCAAGTATCTAGGCATATTTTTTTGTTCATATTTTGACTTCTATGAAAGTTACTTTATTTGCTACAGCTGATAAAAATCGTTGTTTTGGACGATGCATATGTAGAAAGCCTATATTCTAGTGAATTTCTAGTAAATTTTGGTCTTTTTTTTTTCTTTCTATAGTGGAGATAGTCGCACGTAATGACAGATCACGGCCATATTATTTAAAGCTTGTGGTAAGAAAGGGTTTCGTTCTAGTGCCCGAAAATAATATTCCAAAGCTTTTGTGTGTTCTCCGTTACTTGTGTGAATAAGACCTATATTATAGAGTATATAACTTCGATCATAGGGATCAATTTCTAACCGCATAGCTTCGTAATAATTCTGTAAAGCTTCTGCATAATTTCCTTCGGATTGAGCAGACATTCGTTACGGTCGTCATTCAAGTCAAAGAATCTCCGTTCCAGAACCGTACGTGAGATTTTCATCTCATACGGCTCCTCCCTTATGTGCATAATGAAAATAATACATAGAATAAAATAAGGAGTAAAATATTCTCATTATGAACTGCGCGGGGCTAGTGTTTTTACAAGAAATCTCTAGCCAACCTTTCTGCAAAAGATCTTTTCTTAACATCAAGCATGCTGATACTAGATAAAAATATTAAGTTAACTCCAACAATTTCTTTGTCCTCAATCTTTCTTAATCTCTAGGAATTAGGCACTTCAACAGTCTTCGATGGTTATACGGGTATCCAAAGTACGAACGAGATGGATGTTTGTTGTCCCAACCATTCTTCTTAGTTCCGATCCCAAAAAAGAAAAAAGGAGATAATTTCTAACAAAGTTTTCATGTTGTTGATTCCTAGGCGTAGTGCTTCTTCCTCCATGCTGACTATAGGTACTAGTGGAGTAGGTTTAACCTGCAATACGCAACCCCATAGACTTAGTGTAACCTTTCGTTCAATGCTAGAATTGGCAATTGAAGCATCCGAGGCTGCATTAATCGGGGATACCCGACAGAAGGAATTGTTTTATTTAGAAACTTAGAAACTTCACCTTCAACAAGCGTAGAGTCGAGTTCTTTCAAATCTTTTTATCCCGACTAATGTGTCTTTCTCCTAAGACTTGAAGCGATAAATAAATAAAAATCAAACCACACCATCTCTGTAATAAGTAAATGCCTCCTTTTCTCCCGAAGTTGTCGGAATTATTTGTAATAAGATATTGGCTACAATTGAAAAGGTCTTATCAATAAAATTTCCAGTTATCCGGGATCTAGGCATAGGTAGCAATCCATTTTTTAATATCTTTTAATTACCTCTCATGAGAAAACGATCCCACAAAAAAGTAGTTCTACAGTACAAAATAACATAAAAACAGACTGAATTAAAAAAAAAAAGATAGAATGAGCATTTGAGACGTTCCAATCCAATGATTTAAACCGATATAAAAAAAGATAAATATCAAAAAAGGACGGAAGGGCCTGTTTTACAAACACAAATATCTATCGATCGTTATTGTTTTTAATCTTTATTTAACTTTAACAAAGAGTTTGTCATAAAAAAAAATATCTTTATCCCCCAATTTCAAAGGAAAGTTCTTGATTTGAATTTGATTCAAAATTTTGTATTTTTCTTTTTTTTAGAGTTCGAATTGATTGTACATACCACATTTACTCAACAATCTAATACGAATGATTCGCGATTCAATCAGTTTCTGGGACATAATCATTATGTAGGAGAGATGGCCGAGTGGTTCAAGGCGTAGCATTGGAACTGCTATGTAGGCTTTTGTTTACCGAGGGTTCGAATCCCTCTCTTTCCGTACCTTCACTTAATTTATCAATATTATACTGATCGCAATGTATCAAATCCCATAAACACATAACAATGGATACCTTTATTCCAACAGTTAGACCTTTCCTTTATATAGATTCTCTATTCCTAATTTCTGCATTCCAGAAAAGAAAATACTGCAAAACAAAAAATGTAAAGGTAAAGGAATGAAAATATCCCTATCGTTCTACGACATATTAATGAGAGAAAAATCCCCCGATCAAACCGGCTTCTTTACTTGGGCGATAGGAGACAAAATTTTCCGAACTCTTGTTCTTTTAGTTCGGTTTAAGTCTGACGAGAATAATATTCGACTACTAGCAATTCATTTATTTTCAAGCCGACCCATTTGCTATCTATGATTTGATTGACCAATCCTTTATATTGAAATGGGTGAAGAGTCAAATGTTTTGGCAATTCCTCCTGGGGGGCTGAATCGAGATAATTTTTAATCATAGCTCTAGATTTTTGTTCATCCCTCGCTGTAATAACATCTCGGGGTTTGCAGCGATAACTTGGTATATCTACTATACGACCATTAACTAAAATATGTCTATGATTAACTAATTGGCGGGCTCGAGGAATAGTTGACGCCATACCCAATCGAAAAAGGATGTTATCCAACCGCATTTCAAGTAATTGTAGTAAAACCCGACCTGTTGAACCTTTGGCTTTTGCGGCGATACGAACGTATTTAAGTAATTGTCGTTCTGTAAGACCATAATGAAAACGCAATTTTTGTTTTTCTTCTAAACGAATACGATATTGAGATTTTTTACCCGAGCGTGATTGATTTCTAAGATCGCTCCCGGCTCTAGGCTTTTTACTAGTTAGTCCCGGTAAAGCCCCCAGACGGCGTATTTTTTTGAAACGAGGCCCTCGGTAACGTGCCATAAAAACTCCTTGTTTTCCTTATTTTTTTTTTGTTGAATTTTAAGAAACCTAAATTAAAACTGAACTAAATTGAACTAACGGATCAATAACTATGATATATAAATAAATATGAGAAATGAAGGAAAATCTACTGAAATAGTAGACTACAAAGAATTAGGAGATGGATTGTATCCATATCCGGACATTATTATATATATACCAAAAATGTATATAGAAAAAATATATACCAATAATATATATAGAAAGCAAAGGGGTCCTTTTCTTGTTCTTGCTTTGTTCTGTTCTGCAGAGATTTAACTACTCTAAGTTTTATTCATAATTAGGAGTTCTTACCACATAAGAATCGTTCACACTTGGAAAAAAGGGAAAAGCATCCAAATAAATATTCTTTGATTTCAAAAAAACAGTTTTAATCGTGTAAAAAATCAAACAAATAGAGAAAAGCCAGCTATCGGAGTCGAACCGATGACCATCGCATTACAAATGCGATGCTCTAACCTCTGAGCTAAGCGGGCTCACATAACAGAAATTGTACATGCATAGGAATTTAATAAACTAATGGAATCTTGGCTATTAACTTTTTATTCTTTTTTTTTTTCGATATTCATATTAATTAATTCATATTAATTATGAATAACAAAAAAAAAAAAAGAATCGATCCTTCAAGTATTCAAAATTGCACCAGAAAAAATGAGAGTAAGAGAAGTATATATAATAAATGTGTTCGATATACATCTATATTGAATTGCGAATAGAGAAATGATAGAATCCTTTCTGATTAGACTAAATACGGGTCTCTGCTAGAGATGAAAGAAGATAGACAAGAAATAAAAAAAAGGCTTTTTATAGGAATCACTATCTAATGACTTCAACAGTTCCGATAGAATACAAATGAAAAAGGGGGATAATAATAAGATCTTAATCTCAAAGCAAAAAAGGGGATATGGCGAAATTGGTAGACGCTACGGACTTAATTGGATTGAGCCTTGGTATGGAAACTTACTAAGTGATAACTTTCAAATTCAGAGAAACCCTGGAATTAAAAATGGGCAATCCTGAGCCAAATCCTGTTTTCAGAAAACAAAAAAAGTTTCATAAAGACAGAAAAAAACAGAAGGATAGGTGCAGAGACTCAATGGAAGCTGTTCTAATAAAGGAGGTTGACTGCGTTGCATTAGTAAAGTAAACCTTATGTCAAAACCCCAAAAAGGATAAAGAAAGTAAAGTATAACCATATATACATAGCATAGTACTAAAATACTATCTCAAATGATTAATAGGGCCGTGAATCCATATTCATATTTTTTTTTCTCTTTACTTTAATCATATTTTTTTTTATCTTTAATCCATTCCAGTTTTTTTTTATCTTTAATTTCTTTTTTATCTTTCGATTCTTTATATTTTTTATCTATATATATATATATAAATAATTCACTTGATTCCAAATTGAGGAAAGGATTGAATATTAATTCATCAAACCATTCACTTCATAGTCTGATAGATAACTGACTAATCGGACGAGAATAAAGATAGAGTCCCATTCTACCTGTCAATATCGACAACAAGGCAATTTATAGTAAGAGGAAAATCCGTCGACTTTAGAAATCGTGAGGGTTCAAGTCCCTCTATCCCCAAAAAAGGACGGCTCGACTCCTTAATTATTTTTATCCCATTTTCTCTTTTAGTTAACGGTTCAAATTTCGTTATCTTTCTCATTCATTCCATTCTTTGACAAACATATTTGGGCTGTATTTTTTTTTTTCACAAATCTATAGATATCATA